TTGACTGATAGGTCCAACAAACAATTTATTATAACAAATATAATAAATTCTAAATAAAATGAGTGTTCTTATTCGAAACGCCTCGTGATCTTCAACCAATTATGCGCTTCAATATAATTACCGGGAGTAAGTGCTATAGCTTGTTTCCAATATTCAGCAGCTTGATCGAACCAAGCCTCCGCAATTTCAGAATCTCCCTTTCGAATGGCCTGTTCTCCCCGGTCGGAATAGGCGGGTACATTCCTTCCCTTAGAACCGTACTTGAGAGTTTCCTACCTCATACGGCTCACAGCAGTCAATTCTTTTGGTGCCCCCTTATTTTAATCTACCAATTCAATTGAATGAGATTTCTCAAAGATTTATCCCATCCCATTTTTTATCGGGTATCGGGTTAACCAAAAGAGGTTAATTAGAATTACATGAGTTTCAAACTTGAATTTTGATTCAAAACAAAATCTGTTTTATCTTTTCTCCCACTTTCAGACAAATAAAGCATAGGTATTTCCCTTCATAGAATAGAATTTTCTGAAAGTTAACTATCTCGGTTTTAGATCGAAATTTATATAGAATCTGTGAAAAAGACTTTCTCTCCTAAGACGGAAAAGACTTACTATCTTTGGGATCTGATGCTACACCGCTGCTCTTTACTTTAGTGGATCGACTCTATTACATAAGTGGATTCCTAACTTTTTTATATCATGCCATTAAGTAAGCAGTTCTTGTTGTATCGGCCCAAAACCTCACTAATTGATCTTTACGGTGCTCCCTCTATCAATTAGATCCTTTATCCATAGAATAAAGTATCTAGGCATATCTATTTCTTCATATTTCTACTTCTATGAAGTTTGTTTCTTTGCTACAGCTGATAAAAATCGTTGTTTTGGACGATGGATATGTAGAAAGCCTATGTTTGTTTCTATTATTTAATAGCGGATTTTTTCTTTCTTTCCCTTTTTCTTTCTATAGTAGAGAGAGTCGCACGTAATGACAGATCACAGCCATATTATTAAAAGCTTGTGGTAAGAACGGATTTCGCTCTAGTGCCCGAAAATAATATTCTAAAGCTTTCGTATGTTCGCCGTTACTTGTGTGGATAAGGCCTATGTTATAGAGTATATAACTTCGATCATAGGGATCAATTTCTAGTCGCATAGCTTCATAATAATTCTGTAAAGCTTCCGCATAATTTCCTTCGGATTGAGCCGACATCCGTTACGGTCGTCATTCGATTCAAAGAATCTCCGTTCCAGAACCGTACGTGAGATTTTCATCTCATACGGCTCCTCCCTTATGTGCATAATTAAGAATAATACATGGATTAAAAAAAAATGGAGATTTTCTCATTATGAACTGAAGCGGGGCTAGTGTTTTTACAAGAAATCTCTAGCCAACCTTCCTGCAAAATATATTTTCTTAACATCAAGCATGTTGGTACTAGATATAAATGGTAACTCCAACAATTTATTTGTTCTCAACGCCCCCTAAATTTCCAGGAATTAGTCACTTCAACAGTCTTCGATGGTTATACGGGTATCCAAAGTACGAAGGAGATGGGTGTTTGTTGTCCCAACCATTCTTGTTAGTCCCAATCCTGATGAGGAAAGGGGTTCATTTATAACAAAGTTTTCATGGTGTTGATTCCTAGGTGTAGTGCTTCTTCCCCTATGCTGCCTATTGGGACTAGTGGAGCAAGATTGCCCGAAGAACCTATGGGTATAACCTTTCGCTCAATACTAGAATCGATAATTGAAGCATCGGAGGCTGCATTAATCGGGGATACACGACAGAAGGAATTGTTCTATTTCCAAACTTCACCTTCAACAAGCGTAGATTTCTTTCAATAATATTTTTTCTTTCTATTCGGAATCAGGTGTCTTTTTTTACTAAGACTGATAGCGAGAAATAAAAAAAAAATCAAATCGCACCATCTCTGTAATAGGTAAATGCCTCTTTTTCTCCTGAAGTTGTCGGAATTATTCGTAATAAGATATTGGCTACAATTGAAAAGGTCTTATCAATAAAATTTCCATTTATCCGCGATCTAGGCATAGATAACAATCCATTCTATAATTCTTTTCATTACCTCTCGTGGAAAACGATCCTACAAAGAAAGTAATTGTACAGTACGAAATAACATAAAAACAAAACAGCCTAATAAAAATAATAAAATAATAAAAAAGATATACACCTTAACTACTCAAATTGTTTCTTCGGAATTTATAAATTTATAATAAAATTAAGAAAGATTTGAATCCGATTCGATTTCATGCAGTAGTATACCAATGACGGGAACTAGTCCGATTTCATCGACGTTGAAGAATCAAGGAATTTTTCCTAGAGATTAGGATAACTCGATAAAAGTTTTGATTGAATTATGATCCAAATACAAATAGGAAAAAGAGTTGAATAATCATTCTATGATGAAAATAGAATACCCGTCCTTCCTGATTCATTAATTTGTAATAGATCTATGGAGTAAGATAAGGGGTTCTTGTTGAGAAACCAAAAAAAAATAGGGGAAAATCTTTGATTTAATTCGGTATAAATAGCCGAATCAGAAGAAGCTGGGAGCGTCGTCTTCGCAAACATGAATAGATATATCTTTAATTGGTTTTAATTGTTTTTCACCAAAAAAAGGATCTTTATCCCCTATTCCCTCAGCCGCGAAGAAAAGATCTTTTCTTGATGAAATTCTATTTGTCGAGTTAGAATTGATTGGTCGTATCTATCCAATAATCTACTAGATAATGACTCGTATTCACTCGGGTTCTGAGTCATAATCATTATGGAGGAGAGATGGCCGAGTGGTTGAAGGCGTAGCATTGGAACTGCTATGTAGGCTTTTGTTTACCGAGGGTTCGAATCCCTCTCTTTCCGTACCTTCATCTAAACCAACAATGGTACTTATCACAATACAATGTATCAAAGAAACTAATAATGGTATCCATTATTCCATATAGTTAGACCTTTCTTTGATATAGATTCTCTATTCCTAATTGCTGTGGTACGGAAAATACTGGAAAAAGCAGACAAGGAATTAAAATATTGCAGCGGATCTATTACTTCGACGAAAAGAGAGCAAAATCAATCGCCCTAATCTTTTTTTGTTAGTTAGGTTTAACTTTGACGGGAATAATATTCTACGACTAGTAATTCATTTATTTTCAAACCGACCCATTTATTATCTATTATTTGATTGACTAATCCTTTATATTGTAACGGGTGAAGAGTCACATATTTTGGCACTTCCTCATGAGGGGATGAATCAAGCGAATTTTGAATCAGAGTTCTGGATTTTTGTTCATCCTTCGCTGTAATAACATCTCGTGGTTTGCAGCGATAACTTGGTATATCTACTATACGACCATTAACTAAAACATGTCTATGGTTAACTAATTGGCGGGCTCCAGGAATAGTCGACGCCATACCCAATCGAAAAAGGATGTTATCCAAGCGCATTTCAAGTAATTGTAGTAAAACTTGACCTGTTGAACCTTTGGCTTTTCCCGCGATACGGACATATTTAAGTAATTGTCGTTCTGTAAGACCATAATGAAAACGCAATTTTTGTTTTTCTTCTAGACGAATACGATATTGAGATCTTTTGCCGGACCGCGATTGGTTTCTAAGATCACTTCCGGCTCTAGGCCTTTTACTAGTTAGTCCCGGTAAAGCCCCCAGACGGCGTATTTTTTTGAAACGAGGACCTCGGTAACGCGACATAAAGACTCCTTTTTTTATTTAAATTTCATTTTACAGAATAAACCTAAATTAAAACTGAACTATAAATGAAGCGAAATCGACTGAAGTGTTCTACTACAAATACAAAGAATAATGAGATAAATTGTATCAATATCCGGACTCTTTTTTATTCTTAATTGTATATTTATTCTTATTATATATTAATATATTATTATTATTGTATATTTACAAAAAAAAGAGAAGGATCCTTCTCTTTTTTTTGTAAATATATAACTCCTCCCATTTTTATTCATAGTTGGACGTTCCTACAAGATAATAGATCGGTGACCCTTAGAAAAAGAAAAAGGGAGAAAGCCTTTATCTTTATAATTAAAATATTATTATTATTTTCAGTATTCTTTAAAATAGAGAGAAGCCAGCTATCGGAATCGAACCGATGACCATCGCATTACAAATGCGATGCTCTAACCTCTGAGCTAAGCGGGCTCACATAATCGAAATTGGACAGGCAATAAACTGCTGGGATCGTAGCTATTAACTATCCATTCTTAGCTATTCCTAATTAATAGGAGTCTAGAGGAGTCTAGAAAATAATAGAAATATTGAATATTTATAGATAATAACCATTAATAGACTATATGGATATATACTTTCTTTATTTTATATTTTTTGACTATATATCATGTTCTAAATAGATTATATCATATATCTTTAGAAATGTATTTCTAATTATGATTCCTAAATTAGAATCTTTTCCATTTACATATTTATTATATATTAGATATATTAGAGATAATTCTAATTTAGTTAATTTTATTAAATTACGAATTATAATTATATAGAAGGATTAGCTATACAAATTATATTACTAAGTCATAGTAATGATTAATATTTATTTATTTAATGATAATAATTCAGTTTTTAGTTAAGGAAATAATAAAAATGAAATAAAAATGGGCAATCCTGAGCCAAATCCTGCTTTCAGTCATAAAAGCATAAGCTAATGAAAAATCGACCGTTCGAGTATTCAAAATTCTATGGGACAAACGGGAGTAAAAAAGACGATCCATGTGGTATCTATCCAGCTATATTGAATTGTGGGTACAGAAATGATAGAATCATTTCTGATTGGACCAGCTATAGTTCTCCGAGATAAATGACAGAAGATAGGCAAAAAATCAAATTAGGAGTAGGAGTAAACGCTTTTCGATATTCGATATAGGAATCTGTATCTAATCAATTTAAAGGGTTACAGCATAAATGAAATAAAAAAAAAAGGTAACGACATCACAATTAGA